TGTATAAGTATATCTTCTAGAAATTTCAGTGCTTCTGTTTCTAACAATTGAGTTCTGCTAGGATTTCCTTTATGTTGAGCACCATAAAGACACATCTCCTAGAAGTGCCATTGTCTTCGTTTCTAGCGGCTGATTTCTACTGGGATTTCTTTTACGTGGGGGGCATTGTAAAAGCATATCTCCTAGAAATTTCAGTGCTTCCGTTTCTAACAACCAATTTCTGCTAGGATTTCCTTTACGTAAGGTCGCTGTAAAGATATATTTTTAAATTAAATCTTAGTGTTTATTTTTTATTTTCGATGAGTTTATTGGACATAATTTTAATTATAGGTAGTTTAAAATTTGGGTTTACTTTAATGCTTAAAATTAATCTTTTAACATCTTCTTCTATTTAATTATTAAAATTTGGGTTTGGACGGATAGTTTAAGCGGGGTTTTAGTAAAAATAATAGAAACAGGATTGCCTGTATGATTTATCCTATCAAGATAACCCTTTTTCAGGCATTCTATTTTATGAAAAAAAAAATATTTATAACATAAGTTAGATTAGGTGCAAATCCCCGAGGGCTGAAACATTTTTTTTTTAAAAATTTTATAGTTTAAAATTTTATTTTCGGTGAAATTTATAGATAGTTAGGATTTATACTATTATATTATTTTATAAAAATATAAATATATATAACATTTATTTGTATATTTATATCTAATATTAATATATAAGTATTTACTAAAAGATTTATATTTAATATTGATTTATAAGTATTTAATGTTCTAAAAGATCTATATTCAATATTAATCTATAAGTACTTATTATACTAAGATTTATTATACCTTATATATCTATATATATATTTATATATTAAGAATTTAAATATTTATAGATTAATAAAGACCTATTAAATATTACGAAGCCTCCCAGATATATAATTTTTTAGTGGTTTATTTAAACATAAGGGTCAAATAGGTATACCGATAAAGATAGATCAAGTCCATTAATAAGGTAAAACCTTACCAATATTGCAGTGCATACAAACATTAAGTTGGATATATGAGAGAGATAAGAAGGGTAGAGAATCGTTTATGGGAAGAGTGTAGATTCTGTAGGTTGTTAGATCATTAGAACTAATTTTCTATTATAGCGCCATTTAATGTTCTAAAGGATCTATATTCAATATTAATCTATAAGTACTTATTATACTAAGATTTATTATACCTTATATATCTATATATATATTTTATATATTAAGAATTTAAATATTTATAGATTAATATAGACCTATTAAATATTAAGAAACCACGCAGATGTAGAAGTGTTTAGGTGTTTATATAAACTTAAGGGTCAAATAGGTATACCGATAAAGATAGATCAAGTCCATTAATAAGGTAAAACCTTACCAATATTGCAGTGCATACAAACATTAAGTTGGATATATGAGAGAGATAAAGAGAATATTAAAGGCTTTATAGGAAATATTAATTTTCTATAGGTTATTAGATTACAAGAACTTATTTTCTATTATAGCGCCATTTAATGTTCTAAAGGATCTATATTCAATATTAATCTATAAGTACTTATTATACTAAGATTTATTATACCTTATATATCTATATATATATATTTATATATTAAGAATTTAAATATTTATAGATTAATAAAGACCTATTAAATATTACGAAGCCTCCCAGATATATAATTTTTTAGTGGTTTATTTAAACATAAGGGTCAAATAGGTATACCGATAAAGATAGATCAAGTCCATTAATAAGGTAAAACCTTACCAATATTGCAGTGCATACAAACATTAAGTTGGATATATGAGAGAGATAAAGAGAATATTAAAGGCTTTATAGGAAATATTAATTTTCTATAGGTTATTAGATTACAAGAACTTATTTTCTATTATAGCGCCATTTAATGTTCTAAAGGATCTATATTCAATATTAATCTATAAGTACTTATTATACTAAGATTTATTATACCTTATATATTAATATTAATTATATGTTTAATATTAATTAATTACAATAAGTACTTATTAATTAATAATAAATAAAAATTTTTAGTACAATAAATCAATAAAAAATTTAGATTTTTTATTAAATTTAAAAAATAAATAAATATTTTATTGTAAAATTAAACAATATTGAAAAAAAAAAAAAAAAACTTGCTAAATCTTACTATTTTTTTAAATTTTATTTGATACTTAATTGAAATTTAATAATATTATTAAAATTTGATTTTAGTCATATAATAATATATGTTATTTTTAATTAATTTTTACTTGAATATATAATATTATAAAGTTTAATTTTTAGGGGAATTTTATTATAAATTAGTAAATTGTATGATAAAATTGCATAAAACATAAATCTTTTTGTAAAGTAATTATTTTTTCTTAAAAAAATAATTAGAATTTTGGTGGGTAGTTCAATTTTTAGTTGAATTTTATTTTCGAGTTAACTAACAACCTATTTGAGCAGGATTAGTTAAACATACAAAGAGTCAGCAGGAATACAAGATTCCTTGGGCAGGAAGTGTCTTTTATGTTAGTATTTTCGTGTTTTTTTTAAAAAAAAGCATTTTTCTTTAGGTTTTTATTTATTTTTAAATTTAATGTAAATTTTTGTGTTAATTAAAGTTTTATTTAAATAGTTTAATGTTTTGTTATTTTGCAGTAATTAATTTTATTTATTTAGTAAACTAAGAAAAAGATAATAATAGTTAGTACAAACTAAATTTGTGCCAGCAGTCGCGGTTATACAAATTGTGCAATAAAAATTGTTTAAGTGGGGTTATTAAATATTTGAAAATTATAATTTAAAATTAAAAAATATATTTTAAGGTGAAATTTTAATGTGTTAATTATTTTAGTTTAATTTTAATATGAGGCCTGAAAACTTTAAATTAAAACTAGGATTAGATACCCTATTATGAAAGTGTAAAGTTAAATCTTAGATTAGTAGCAGAAAATTTTATTTATTTTATTAAATTTTATTAAATTATCTTGAAAATTAGAAAAATTGGCGGTATTTTAGTCTATTCAGAGGAACCTGCCCTGTAATTGATAGTCCACGATTTTAAGTACTTTTTTTTTTAGTTTGCATATCGCTGTTATTTGAATATTTTTATTGAATTTTAATGTTCAAGATTTTTCATTAAATTAGTTCAGGTCAAGATGTAATTTATAAAAAAGAAGAGGTGGGTTACAATAAAAAAATTTATGGAAAATTTCTTTAAAAGGAATTTGAAACTGGATTTGAAAGTAACTTTATAGTTAATATAATTTGATTATAGCTCTAAAATATGTACATATCGCCCGTCGCTTTCATTATAAAGTGAAATAAGTCGTAACATAGTAGATGTACTGGAAAGTGTTTCTAGAAGAATTCAAACTAAAGCTTGTATAGCATTTTAGTTACATTAAAAAGATTATTTTTAATAAGGAATATAGTTTGATAGGATTAAATTATTTAAATTTTAAAATTTTATTTTTTATGTTTTAAAAGAAAAATCTTTATTTTTTTTATTATTTTTAAAGAAAAAATATTTTTAATTATAGAGAATTAGTATTGTGAAAGAAATTTTATTTTTAATTAAAAGAAGAATTATTTTTTTGTACCTTGTGTATCAGGGCTTATTAAAAATTAAATTTTAAATAGGTTTTTCTCGAATTAATAAGAGTTATAGGTTTATATTTTTTAATGTTGAAAAATTATTAAAAATAAATTTATAGAGATGAAACGTCATTCGTTTATTAATATATCTAGTTTTTTAAGAAATAAATTTAATTTATGTTTTAATAAATAATTATTTTTTTTTTTAATGATTATTTTTAAGATTAAGTAGTTTGTGGGATGAGCTATAAACTAAAATTGGTAAAATTATTTTTAATAATTTTATATTTATAAGTAGGATTAGAAGTTTTTATTGTAGTGTTTAATAACTAATTTATTGTTTAATTTTATTTTAATATGTTTAATTTACTTTTTTTATTAAATTTATATTTTTAATTGTATTAAATATTTAATAATGATAAAATTAGTAGAGAATAAAAGAATTTATAAAATAAATATTTTAATTTATAGATAATATTAAGGAATTCGGCAAATTTATTAGTTTTTCACCTGTTTACTAAAAACATGTCTTTCAAGAATTAATAATTGAAAGTCGGGCCTGCCCAGTGAGTTTATTAAATGGCCGCGGTATTTTGACCGTGCTAAGGTAGCATAATCATTAGTTTCTTAATTAGAAGCTGGAATGAAAGGTTTGATGAAAAAACTTCTGTCTCAGTTTTAAAATTTTGAATTTTATTTTTAAGTAAAAAAGCTTAAATTTATGTAAAAGACGAGAAGACCCTATAGAGTTTTATATTTTTATTTTAGTAATTTAGATTAAGAATTGTCTTTTTTTATTTTAAAAATATTTGGTTGGGGTGATTAAAAAATTAAATAAACTTTTTTTTTAATTAAATACTGATATGTAAATATTATGATCCTAAAAATTGTTTAGATTATAAGAAAAAATTACCTTAGGGATAACAGCGTTATTTTTTTTAAGAGTTCTAATCGAAAAAAAAGTTTGCGACCTCGATGTTGGATTAAAATTTACTTTTGGTGTAGTAGCTAAATAGGCTAGGTCTGTTCGACCTTTAAAATTTTACATGATCTGAGTTTAAACCGGCGTGAGCCAGGTTGGTTTCTATCTTTATATAAATAAAATGTTTTAGTACGAAAGGACCAAATATTTCTTTTTGAGAAAGAATTTTACTGAATTAAATTAATTTAAAATTAAATTTTTAAAGATAATAAAATTTTATTTGGAGTGGCTGGTTATATTGGCAGATTAGTGCTATAAATTTAGAATTTATAAATATGGAATATTTTTCATATATAATACTTGATTTTGAAAGATAGTATTTTATTGATTTTAACTAGATTAATTCAAATTATTTGTGTTTTAGTTGGGGTAGCTTTTTTGACTTTATTGGAGCGTAAAGTTTTAGGTTATATTCATATTCGTAAAGGACCTAATAAATTAGGATATACGGGTTTGTTGCAACCTTTTAGTGATGCTATTAAATTGTTTTCTAAGGAGCAAGTATTTCCTGTTTTATCTAATTTATTAATTTATTATTTGTCTCCTGTAATAAATTTGTTTTTTTCTTTATTTTTATGGATGAGATTTCCTTTTTTTACGTTAAATTTTAATTTTAATTTTTCTTTATTATTTGTTTTAAGAGTTAGTAGTTTGGGGGTGTATACTGTTATACTTGCGGGATGATCTAGAAATTCAAATTATGCTATGTTGGGTAGAATTCGTGCTATTGCTCAAATAATTTCTTATGAAGTAAGATTAATTTTAATTTTATTATCATTTTTGTTTTTAATTTTTTCTTTTAATTTGTTAGATTATATAGTTTTTCAAGAAAATATTTGATTTATTTTTTTATTATTACCTTTAAGGTTTATACTTTTAATTTCTTTATTAGCAGAAACTAATCGTTCTCCTTTTGATTTTGCAGAGGGTGAATCTGAGCTTGTTTCAGGGTTTAACGTAGAATATAGAAGAGGGGGTTTTGCAATGATTTTTTTGGCAGAATATGCTAGTATTTTATTTATGAGAATAATTAGTGTGGTAATTTTTCTGGGGGCAGATATTTATAGGGGGATATTTTTTGTTAAGCTTGGGGTTGTAAGATTTTTTTGAATTTGAGCACGTGGGACATTACCACGTTATCGTTATGATAAATTGATATATTTATCTTGAAAAAGATTTTTGCCAGCTTCTTTGATATATTTGATTATTTATGTGTTTGTAGGAATTTATTCTTTTTTTTTTTATTAACTAATTTTTTTTAGTATAAGCTAATAGAAAATTTTTATTTCTTTTTTATATTTTCAAAATATATACTTAATTCAAGTTCATTAGCTTTTTGTTAAAATTTTAATAATTTATTTATGTGTGTATTATTTATTATTTTTAGTGTTGATTAAAGATTAATTTGTCTCAAATTTTAGTAATAATTGGGTTAATAATAAAGTAGGCAAAATATAAAATTGTTAAAATTTGGCCAAGTAAAATATATGGGTCTTCTACTGGGCGTGCCCCAATTCATGTCAAAAGAATTACAATGGAAAATATTCTTCAAAAAAGAATTTTATTTATTGGGTAAAATTGATTACTTTGGAATTTTTTTTTGTTTCTAAAGGGTAGAATATAAAGAATAGCAATTCTTATTACTAAGGCTAAAACGCCCCCAAGCTTATTTGGAATTGATCGTAGAATGGCGTAAGCAAATAAAAAATATCATTCTGGTTGAATATGAACAGGAGTGACTAGAGGGTTTGCAGGAATAAAATTATCTGGATCTCTTAGGAGATAGGGTGTTTGTAGACATAAAATGGTTAAGATAAATAAAAGAATTAAGGTTCCCACTAAGTCTTTGAATGTAAAATAAGGGTGAAAAGGAATTTTATCAATGTTTCTATTAATACCTAATGGATTATTAGAACCGGTTTGATGTAAAAAAAGAAGATGAATCATTACGAAAGCAGCGATAATAAAAGGTAAAACGAAATGAAAAGCAAAAAATCGCGATAAAGTTGCGTTATCAACCGCAAATCCCCCTCAAATTCATTGGACAATTGTATTTCCTAAATAAGGGATGGCAGATACTAAATTAGTAATTACGGTTGCTCCCCAGAATGACATTTGTCCTCATGGTAATACATATCCTAAGAAAGCAGTTGCTATTACTAGGAAAAAAATAGTTACTCCTGATATTCAAGTTTCTTTTAGTTGATAAGAGCCAAAATAAATTCCTCGTCCAATGTGGGTGTATAAACAAATAAAAAAGAATGAAGCCCCATTAGCATGAAGAATTCGAATTAATCATCCGTAATTTACATTACGACAAATATGGGCTACACTATTGAATGCTAAATCAATATTAGAACAAAAGTGTATTGCTAAGAAAAGTCCTGTGATAATTTGAAGGCCTAAACAAAGACCGAGTAAGCTACCAAAATTTCATATTGCTGTAATATTTGAGGGTGTTGGGAGATTAACGAAAGAGGAGTTTAAAATTTTAATTAGTGGAGAGTTAAAAATATGTTTTATCATTTATTGTATAAGTTTAATAATAAATTTAATTATAAAATATTATAAATATATATATATATATATATTATTTATTATTTTTGTCGGAGGGCGCCTGCTGGTGTATTAGTTGTTACTTTAACTGTTATTACTAGTGTAAGAAATAGATAGATTATTAAAAAAATAATAATTTGGCTAAAAGGTCTATTAAAGAATTTTCTTAGGGTTCATGGCTTATAATTTAAGTTTTCATACATATATATTCATTTAATAGATAATTGTTTTTCAATTATTTTATCATTAATAGTAAATAAAAAAATACAAAATAAAAATATTAATAAGATTAGTATAATTGATTTATAGTATTTTGGAATTAAAAATTTTTCATTTGATGCAATTCTTGTTATGTAGATAAAAAGAATTAGTATTCCACCTACTATAATTAAGAATAAAAGGTATCTATATCAGAAATTTATAATTAAATTTCCTCTAATAAGAGCAATTAAGACTGTTTGTAAAAAAAGATTTCCCCCTAAAGCTAGAGGGTGGTTTAAAAAAATAAATATTATGGATAATGTAAAATTTATTCTAGTTAATAAAAATATATCAGGAAATAGTTTAAAATAAAATTTTAATTTTGGAGATTAAAGATAAATTGGATAATATTTTTTCCTGAAGCTTAAAAAGATATAAGAATCTTAATTTTAGTTTACAAGACTAATATTTTAGTTTAAATTATTTAAGCTTTTTAGTTTTATAATCTAAATTATAATGATAATAATTAATTATTATATAATTCCTATATCTGTATTGTTTTTTTCTGGTGTTTTTGTTTATTGTATAAAATACAAGCATTTTTTAATTATGCTTTTAAGGTTGGAGGTTGTAGTTTTATCAATTTTTATTTCTTTTTTATGTTTTTTTAGTTTTTTTAATTTAGAGGTTTTTACTTCTATTATTTATTTGGCAATATCTGTTTGTGAGGGGGCCCTTGGTCTTAGGTTACTTGTTTTGATTATTCGGACTCATGGTAGAGATATAATTTTAAATTTTGATTTGTTATGATAGATTTAGTGTTTGGTTTAGTGGTTTTAATATTTATATCTTTTATTCAAAATAGATTTTGAGTAGTTTTTAATGGGGGTTTAATTTTAACTTTTTTTAGATTGTTGAAAGTGAGTAGTTCTTGAGAATTTTTAAATTTAAGATTTGGTTTTAGGTTTGATTTACTTTCTTATATTTTGGTTTGTTTAAGATTTTGAATTTGTTTTTTAATAATTTTGGCCAGAGTTATTGTATATCAAGAAAAATATTTTTATAAATATTTTTTATTTTTTGTTATATTTTTATTATTAAGATTAATTTTAACATTTTCTTCTTTAAATTTATTTATTTTTTATTTATTTTTTGAGATTAGACTTATTCCTACTTTGTTTTTAATTATTGGTTGGGGTAATCAGCCTGAACGTATTTCTGCCGGTGTTTATTTATTTTTTTATACATTATTAATATCTTTACCTATAATAATTGCTTTATTTTGAGTTTATAAGAATCAAAATAGTTTAGAATTTTTTTTTCTGACTGTTGAAAATAATATTTTTTTGTATTTATGTTTAAATATGGTGTTTTTTGTAAAAATTCCTTTGTTTATTTTTCATCTTTGATTACCTAAGGCACATGTAGAGGCACCTATTGCAGGGTCAATAATTTTGGCTGGAATTATATTGAAGCTTGGTGGATATGGTTTTATGCGAGTTTTAAAGATATTTATGAATTCTGGGGGTTTAATTTTAAGCTCTATTTTTATAATTATTGCTTTAATTGGGGGGGTAGTAATTTCTTTTATTTGTGTTCGTCAAAGTGATATAAAAATATTAATTGCTTATTCATCAGTTTCTCATATAGGGTTGGTGGTGGCTGGTCTACTTTCTTATTCTTTATGAGGAATAATAGGCGGTTTAATTTTAATATTAGCCCATGGATTAAGATCTTCGGGTTTATTTTGTCTAGCAAATATTCTTTATGAACGGTCTGGAAGACGGAGCTTTTATTTGAATAAGGGGATAATAAATATTTTTCCTAGTTTATCTCTTTGGTGATTTCTATTGTGTTCTTCTAATATATCAGCACCCCCTTCAATAAATTTGCTTGGAGAAATTGTTTTAATTTGTTCTATTTTTGAGTTTTTTAATGGTTTTATATGTGTATTGTTTTTTTGTGTTTTTTTTAGTGCTGTATATTCTTTGTTTTTATTCTCTTTTACTCAGCATGGTAAAAATAGATTAAGATTATTTAGTATAAAGCAAATTTCTATCCAAGAATTTATATTGGTATTTTTTCACTGGGTTCCTTTAAATTTAATGTTTTTAAAGTCAGAAATTTTTTCATTATGGGTTTAGAATAATAATTATAATAATATAATATAATTTTGTTGTTTTATTTATGAAATGAAATTAATAAAATAAAAGATGTAGAAATATATAATTATAATATATATATATAGTATTTACTTAAATAGTTTAAATAAAAATTTTAATTTGTGGGATTAAAGATGTAAAGTTATTTATTTTAGGTAATTTTTTATTGTATAATTTATTTTTATATTTTTATTGTTTTTTCTTTTATTTGTTTTTCTTTAGGTTTGTTTATAGTTTTTAAAAATGTAAGTTTATTTATTTATGCTGGAATTTTAAATTTAGGTGGTATTATAGTTGAAGGAGTATTTTTTTTAGATTGAATGTCTTTATTATTTATAAGTTTTGTTTTATTTATTTCTTCAATAATTTTGAATTATAGAGGTGAATATATACATGGTGATAATAATTTGAAGCGCTTTATTTTTTTAATAATTATGTTTGTTTTTTCTATAATAATATTAATTTTAAATATAAATTTGATTTCAATTTTGTTTGGTTGAGATGGTTTAGGCCTGGTTTCATATGCCTTAGTAATTTATTACCAAAACGTGAAGTCTAATAGAGCTGGTATATTAACTGCTTTATCAAATCGTATTGGGGATGCCGCTATTATTCTTTCTATTTGTTATATGCTGAGTATTGGTTCTTTTAATTTTATGTTTTATTTAGATTTTTTATTAAATGATTGAAATATAATAATAGTAATATTTTTAATTGTACTAGCGGCTATGACAAAAAGAGCTCAAATCCCTTTTTCTTCGTGACTTCCTGCCGCTATAGCGGCGCCTACTCCGGTATCTTCATTAGTTCATTCTTCTACACTGGTAACAGCTGGTGTTTATTTTTTAATTCGAATTAGACCAATATTTACTCCAGAAATAGAAAAATTTTTATTATTTGTTTCTTTATTAACAATATTTATAGCGGGAATTGCAGCTAATTTAGAATATGATTTAAAAAAAATTATTGCTTTATCTACATTAAGGCAACTTGGGTTAATAATAACTATTTTAAGGCTGGGGAGAAGAGATTTAGCATTTATGCATTTATTGATTCATGCTTTATTTAAGGCTTTGTTATTTATATGTGCGGGGGCAATTATTCATAATTTAGGGGATAATCAAGATATTCGTTTAATGGGAGGGTTAATTAAGGCTCTTCCTTTAACTTGTGCTTGTATAAATATTAGTAATTTTGCTCTTTGTGGGCTTCCTTTTATATCTGGATTTTACTCTAAAGATTTAATTGCTGAGGCTTTATCTATAAAATTTATGAATTTAATAGTTTATTTTATTTTTTATTTTTCTATTGGTTTAACAGCTGCTTATTCTTTTCGATTGTCTTATTTTATTTTTTGGGGGTCAATGAAATTTAGAAGTTTAATTTTTGTTTCAGATAAAAATAATTCTATTATAGTAAAAAGAATAATAGGGTTAGTTGGGTTAGTAGTTATTATAGGAAGTGTTTTTTCTTGAGTATTCTTTGTTTCTCCTTATTTTATTTTTATGCCTTTTGTTATGAAATTAATGACTTTAATTTTTATTATTTTTGGTATTGTTGTTGGGCAGGAACTTAGCGTTTTAGAGTTTTATTATAAGAATTTATATTTAAAGTTTTTTAATTTTATTTTATTTTTAGTTAATATGTGAAATATGCCATTTTTATCTACGGCAGGTTTAAATAAATATTCATTAACTTTGGGAAAGATTTATTATTTTATTTATGATCATGGTTGATTAGAATATTATGGGAGATCTGGATTATTTAAAATTTTAAAAAAAATGATTTTTAATTTATTAGTGGTTTTTAATTTAAATCATTTAAAATTGTTTTTATTGCTTTTTTTAATTTATTTTACGGGGGCTTTGATTTTAATTAATTTTATTTAATTTTTATAGCTTAAATTTAGAGCATTGTATTGAAGATACAGGGGTAATAGATAATATTTAAAAATAAAATAAATATATATATATATATATATATATATTATAATATTATTATTGTTGTTTTATTTATTTGTATAATTAAATTTATAGAATATAAGAGTTCATTTTAATCGTGAAAGGATTATGTTTTATTTTAAACTATATAAACAAGAATTAAAAACAGAGTTTCACTGCTTAGAAATAAAGTTAGAAGCTTTTTTCTGGGTGTCTTAATTCTTTAATTGGGGAAAATCCCATTTTTTCCATTAACAGTGGAGAACCTCTTAATTTTGGTTTCAATTAAGTATAAATTATTATAAAGATAATAATATTACGGGTTAGAAATAAACAAGGGTGAAAATTTAATCACCAAAAATTTAAGTCGAAATTAAATACAATTATTTGTTTCTTGTTTATTATAAAACAAATAAAATTTTAAGACAAATTAGTAGCGTTTATCTAATATTTTTTAAATGCAAATTAAATGTTTTAAATTTAAACTATAGTCCTAATAATTAGGGTTTTAATGAGTTCAATTTAATGCCCCCTGGTTTTGTTCGTGGAATAACCCGATAGTGAGAATTATGATAAATCTGATTAAACAAAAAGTAAAAGTAGTTAAATTTGTAATTTTTAGAATTATAATTATTGGTATAAATAAGGTTAATTCTACATCAAAAATAATGAAAATAATAGCGATTAAGAAAAAATGAAGAGAGAACGGAAGTCGGGCCAGGTTTTTGGGGTCAAACCCACACTCAAAAGGTCTATTTTTTTCTCGGTCATAGAATCTTTTTTTTGATACTAAATTTAGTACGGTTACTAAGATTATTATGATTACAAGAATTATAGTTGTTAATAAGAATATTATTATAATTACTTGAACTAGTTTTATTTTCTAGATTTTTTAATTGGAAATTAAATATAATTTATTATAATATTCAAGTTTAGTTTAATTTAATAATATAATTTAATAATAATTTTTATATTTTAATTTATAATATTATATAATATATATATATATATATATATTATTTTATATTGAAAATTTAAAGGTAGAATAATTTAACTTCCTCATCAATAAATTGAGATATAAAGAAAGAGTCAAACTACATCAACAAAATGTCAGTATCAGGCAGCTGCCTCAAACCCAAAATGATGGGCTGATGAAAAGTGGTTTTTTGTTATTCGAATTAAACAAATTATTAAAAATGTTGATCCGACAATTACGTGAAGTCCATGTAAACCGGTAGTTATAAAAAAGGTTGACCCATAAACTCTATCAGCAATAGTAAATGGTGCTTCTAAGTATTCATATCCTTGTAGTATGGTAAAATAAAATCCTAAAAAAACAGTAATTGAAAGTCTTTGAATTGCTTGTTTAGCGTTATTTTCTATTAATCTATGGTGGGCTCAAGTAATTGTAAGCCCCGAAGTAAGTAGAATTAGAGTATTAAGAAGCGGAATTTCTAATGGATTGAATGGTGAAATTCCTTTTGGGGGTCAATTTAGACCTAATTCAATTGATGGTGAAAGTCTAGCATGAAAAAATGCTCAGAAAAATGCAATAAAGAAAAAAATTTCTGAGGTAATAAATAGAATTATTCCTCAGCGAAGGCCATTTACTACTTTTAATGTGTGGTGCCCTAATAGGGTTCTTTCTCGTGTGATATCTCGTCATCATTGATAAGATGCTAGGGCTGTTAGTCTAAGTCCTAAAATAAATAATGAATTATTAAATAAATGAAATCATTTAATTGTTCCTATTAGCATTGAGAATACTCTGAAAGAGGTGATTAATGGCCAGGGTCTTTGATCTACTAAGTGAAATGGGTGGTTTTGTTTCATTTTGTTTATGCTACTTCTCTAGAGTAAATAGTTATAAGAATAGAAAATACATAGGCCTGGATTATTGCAACAGCTGATTCTAGAATTAATAAGAGTGTTTGAACAATTACGAGTACTGAGAGTAAATGAAATTTTAATGAGGCCCCGGAGTTTCCTAGAAGGGTTAGTAAAAGATGCCCTGCAATTATGTTTGCTGTTAGTCGAATGGCCAGGGTTCCTGGTCGAATTACATTTCTAATAGTTTCAATAATAACTAGAAAGGGTAAGAGAGCTCTTGGGGCTCCTTGAGGTACAAGATGAGCAAATATATGTATTATATTATTAATTCAACCAAAAAGTATAAATCTAAGTCAAAGAGGAAGCCTTAATGCTAAAGTAAATCTTATGTGTCTTGATCTAGTAAAAATATAAGGAAATAGTCCAATAAAATTATTAATTAGAATAATAGAAAATAGGCTTGAAAAGATTAAGGTACTTCCTTTTCATTGATTATTTTTGATTAAAATTTTAAATTCTTTATGAATTGTTAAGATTAGGTTAGTTCAAAGTATATTTAATCGAGACGGAATTAGTCAAAATATAGGGGGAATGATTAGTAATATAATTATTGAACTAAATCAATTAAGAGATATTCTTGTTGATGAAAAGGTTCTTGGATCAAAAGAAGAAAAAAGGTTAGCTATCATTTTCAAATTTTAATTTTAAGTCTTTTTTTTTTTGGTGATAAATAGTAATTATTGTTTATTTTGTAAAGATAAAAGTAAAAGTTTAAAATAATGGTTACTGTAAATAGTACTGAAAAAAAAATAAAAAGGGTTAGTCAACTTATGGGTGCTATTTGAGGAATTAAAAATTATTATTTATAATAATGATTTTAGCTTGACAGGCTAACGTTATAATTTAACTAAACTTTTAAATAATAAATAGTGATTTTTATCATTAGGAGTAGTTGCTAAATTACTATAGTTTGGTTTAAGAGACCATTGCTTGCTTTCAGCCACCTAATGAATAAAATTAAATTTTCATAAGTTTTTTAAATTGAGTTGATTCAGGAAATAAAAAATTTTGGATTAATGGCTTCAATGCAAATTGGTATAAATCTATGATTTGCCCCACAAATTTCTGAACATTGGCCAAAAAATAAGCCGGTTCGATTAATAAAGATACTTGTTTGGTTTAGTCGTCCAGGGGTTCTATCAATTTTTACCCCTAAAGAAGGTACAGCCCAAGAGTGGATTACATCTGCTGAAGTAGTTAAGATTCGGATTTGAGAATTAAAAGGAACTACTAGACGGTTATCAACATCTAAAAGCCGAAAATTGAAATTTTTTCTATCGTTAATTGGAATTATATAAGAATCGAATTCAATTTTTTTGTAATCTGAATATTCATATGATCAGTATCATTGATGGCCAATTGTTTTAATAGTAATGTTTGGATTTAAAATTTCATCAATAATATAGAGAATTCGTAAGGATGGAAGGGCAATAATAATTAAAATTATTGCTGGTAAAATTGTTCAGATTATTTCAATTAATTGACCTTCGAGAAGAAAACGATGAGTAAATTTATTAAATAATATTGAAACTAGTATTTGACCTACTAAAATTGTAATTATAATTAAAATTAAAAGGGTATGGTCGTGAAAGAAGTTTAATTGTTCTATAATAGGAGAGGCGCTGTCTTGAAGAAGAAGAGTTTTTCATGTAGCAATTTCTAAAAAAAGAGTAAATCTTTATATATGAAGCTTAAATTCATAGCACTAATCTGCCATTTTAGATAAAAATGAAATTAGTTATTATAATAAATTTAATTATTTAGTTGATTTAAATTTGCTAATTGCTGGTAGTTCATTATAACAATGATCTGTTGGTGGAAGAGCCTGTAATCATTCTAATGAGGAGTTTAAATAAAACCCTACAATTCTTTTTCGTTGAGCCGATAATCTTTCTCAAATAATAAAAATAAAATAGAATACTCTAATTAAAGAAATTAATCTTCCAATAGAAGAAATAATATTTCACAATAGATAGGCGTCAGGATAATCTGAGTATCGTCGGGGTATTCCTCTTAGTCCAAGAAAGTGTTGTGGGAAAAAAGTTAAATTAACTCCAATGAATATTGTAAAAAAATGGATTTTAAGAAATTTTTTATTTAGGCTTAATCCGGTGAAAAGGGGAAATCATTGAACAATTCCTGCAATAATAGCAAATACAGCCCCTATTGATAAAACATAGTGGAAATGTGCCACAACATAGTAGGTATCATGTAAAATAATATCAATTGAAGAATTTGCTAAAATTACCCCAGTTAATCCTCCTAGCGTAAATAAGAAAATAAAACCCAGAGATCATAATGCTGAAGGCCTAAAAGAGATTTGAGCCCCGTGGAAAGTTGCTAGTCAACTAAAAATTTTAATACCGGTGGGTACAGCAATGATTATAGTTGCAGAAGTAAAATATGCTCGGGTATCAACATCTATTCCAATAGTAAATATATGGTGGGCCCACACTACGAACCCTAAGAGCCCAATAGCTGTTATAGCATAAATTATTCCTAGAACTCCAAAGGCTTCTTTTTTTCCTCTTTCTTGGCTAATAATATGAGAAATTAACCCAAATCCTGGAAGAATTAAAATATAAACTTCTGGGTGTCCAAAGAATCAAAATAAGTGCTGGTATAAAATTGGGTCTCCCCCTCCCGCAGGGTCAAAAAAGGATGTATTTACATTTCGGTCTGTTAATAGTATGGTAATTGCTCCTGCAAGAACGGGCAGAGATAATAATAATAGAATAGCTGTAATTTTTACTGCTCATGTAAAAAGAGATAGCTGTTCAGGGGCAACGCCTTTTGGGTGTATATTAATAATTGTTGAAATGAAATTAATTGCTCCTAAAATTGATGAAACTCCAGATATATGGAGTCTGAAAATGGCTAAATCTACTGAGGCCCCTTCGTGGGCGATGTTTGAAGAAAGTGGGGGATAAACAGTTCAACCTGTTCCTGCACCTTTATCAATGATTCTGCTTATAATTAAGAAAGTAAGCGAGGGAGGTAACAGCCAGAATCTTATATTATTAAGTCGTGGGAATGCTATGTCTGGGGCCCCTAATATAAGAGGAACAAGCCAGTTTCCAAACCCCCCAATTAAAATTGGTATCACTATAAAAAAAATTATAATAAATGCATGGGCTGTTACAATAGCATTAAAAATTTGGTCATCTCCAATTAATCTTCCCGGGGTTCCCAGCTCAGTTCGAATTAGTATTCTTAGAGATGTTCCCACTATTCCTGATCAAGCCCCAAAAATAAAATATAATGTCCCAATGTCTTTATGGTTAGTTCTATATAATCATTTATTCGGAATTAATAAAGATAAAATGGCTGAATTATAGGCAATAAATTGTAAATTTATTAATGAAATATGAAAATTTCTTTTATCATTTTTTATAAAATTAAAATTATATATTCTAATTTATAGGATATTGAATTGCAAGTTCAAAGGAAAAATGCATTATTTTTATAATTTTAAGAATTAAAGGGTTAATTACCTTTATAATTGACTTTGAAGGTCAAAAGTTTAAATTTAACTTAAATTCTTTTTGTAAAATTTAAATTAATCTGTTTATTGAAAGAGATAAAATTAATCTTCTTAAAGAAATAAATGAAATTAGAGATATTATAAAGTTAGTTTTTGAGTAAAAAATTTTTATATTTTCTATTATTGAAAGTGTTAGTGTTCTAAATGTGATTCGGGTGTAAAAAAATAAAGCAATTAGTGTGAATAAAATTATTATTAAAGTTAATACAATAAAATTATTAATTACTATTTCATTAATTACTATCCATTTAATGAAAAACCCTAGAAAAGGGGGGAGCCCCCCTAAGGATAAAAAGTTCATTATAAATAAAAATTTAATTGATTTATTAAAAGAAATTTTATTTATTTGTCAAAAAAAATAAATTTTATTATTTTTTAATAAAAGAATAATATTTATATTAATTAATGAATAAATAATAAAGTAGATTAATCAGGTTCTTAGTGAATTTATTAGACAGGAAAGCATTCACCCAATATGGTTGATTGATGAATATACTAAAAGTTTACGTATGCAGGTTTGATTTAAACCCCCAATTCTTCCAATTGCCGAAGAAATGATAATAAATATTCTTAATAAAAGGGGACTATAAATCGTATAAAATATTATAATTATAGGGGCAATTTTTTGTCACGTTAGAATTAGCATGTTTAAGTTTCAGGAAATTCCTCTTACAACTTCGGGCAATCAAAAGTGAAATGGGGCACAGCCTATTTTTATTAGTAAGGGAAGACTAATTAGTGGGGCTGTTATTGTAGCTAGTTCAAATAAGTTATTTTTTAAGCCTAAAAATAAAATAATAGAAAAGATTAAGGTGGCCGATGCTATTGCTTGGGTAATGAAATATTTAATAGTAGCTTCTGCAGAATATTTGTTTTTATGGGTTTTTATTAAGGGTGTTAGTGATAGAAGATTTATTTCAAGACCAATTCATGCTATAAACCATGTTGAAGAAGAAATCGAAATTAAAGTTCCAGTTATTAATGTAAAGGAAAATAGAATTTTATAAAAATTAAAAATTAAAAAGAAAAGGGGTTTTACCTTTATAATTGAGGTATGAACCCAATAGCTTAATTTAGCTTATCTTTTTATTGGGTGGTAGTTGGCATATACTTTAATATAAGATGTATAAAAGTTTTTGATACTTTAAGAGATAGTTTGAATCTATCAAGTATAATTTTTTTTATTTGTCTTTATTTATTTTAAATTAAAATATAATATTTTTTAATTACTTTTTGTAGTATTGTACTAAAATAAATTATCTCCTAGAAATTTCAGTGCTTCCGTTTCTAACAATTGATTTCTGCTAGGATTTTCTTTATGTTGAGAACCATAAAGATACATCTCCTAGAAATGCCACTGTTTTCGTTTCTAGCTGCAGATTTCTACTAGGATTTCTTTTACGTGGAGGCATTGTAAAAGTATATCTCCCAGAAATGCCATTGTTTTCGTTTCTAACAATTGATTTCTGCTAGGATTTCCTTTATGCTGAGCACCATAAAGATACATCTCCTAGAAATGCCATTGTCTTCGTTTCTAGCAGCGGATTTCTACTAGGATTTCCTTTACGTTGAGCACCATAAAGATACATCTCCTAGAAATGCCATTGTCTTCGTTTCTAACAATTGATTTCTGCCAGGATTTCCTTTACGTTGAGCACCATAAAGACATATCTCCTAGAAATGCCATTGTCTTCGTTTCTAGCAGCTGATTTCTACTGGGATTTCTTTTACGTGGGGGAATTTTAAACGCATTTCTCTTAGAAATTTCAGTGCTTCCGTTTCTAACAATTGATTTCTGCCAGGATTTCCTTTACGTTGAGTCCCATAAAAATACATTTTTTTAAATTACTTTTGTTTGTTTTTTTTTATTTTTCATGCTCCTGAGGTGTTT